CTCTCCCTTTTTATTTTTATTTTTTTTGGGGGGGAGAGGGAATAAGATGCAGCGGCACCTCACGAACTTCTTACTGGGGCAGCACCATCCTGTAGGCGCGAGTGTTTAGATGCACGTGTTTTGCCTGCGCAGTTAAGAGAAAAATTGTCCCCAAGGTAGTTTACTTGCTTACTTTAAAGAGTAAGGGAATAGGGGGGACGGATTTGCCCTTTCTCCAATAGAGTACTTATGCAAGGCATGACTCTATCGACAGACTCGATCACAAGCAGGGGTCCTTCAATCGATCTATCTACATAAGGATAGCTCATTCAATCTCCCCCCATTTAGTAGGGCAGGTCTTCGGGCGAGGAAAGATCTATCTTTATTGATAGGGCCATACGCGAAAGCCTAAGATCAACTCCATCCACCGGAGCAAGGATTTTAGCCATGCCCCCCTAGCTCATGTGGAAAGTCCGGGCTGTATGATAAAATAGAGGATCTAGGAAGCGAGCTAGGCCACCCGCCGGATCAGGGTTTCCATCCGAACTAGTGCCTTAAGCAGGAAGGAAGTTTCATTTAGTGGTATCGTATATAAGATCGCGGCTGCTTTTAGGAGTGATCTTGCCCTCTTTCAACAAACTTGCTTGCTATCCCAGTGCGTCTATCCTTAGTTTTCGTGTCTAGCTTGCTTGCTCACTTCCAGAACTGATCTAACTAGAAAGAAAATCTCTAACTGGTCCTAGAAAAAGTATTCCAATTACTGGCTTACAGGGCACTCTCCATGGCTAGAAGAGGGTTCCGGAAAGCCATTTGTTTCTTTCAGCACGCCTTTGTCCTCGGTACCAGCGAGGTGTCAGTACGACGAGAAAACCCTATTCATGGTTGGTTGACCCCTTCTTACTCCCTTCCTTGGCTACTTAGAAAACACCCTTTAGCGTAAGAGCTCTTGAAGAGGGACTGCATCTCGATCCGCTACTGCTACTCAAATTCCTTCTGCAGCTGGCGGTGCTGGTAGTCCTGATGCAGGGTAGCCGGGATACACAGGTAAGGGGGCGAAAGCAGTTCATCAAGTTCAGAATTCGAGATCTGTCCTTCCGCTTGCAAAGACGAGAATGGAATCCAGATCAGAGTAGATTCAATACAATAGAAGGGCTGAAAGAATGAAGAAATTCGTTGAAAAAAAGCCGACTACTTCAGAGATAGGATGATCACTAGCCCTCTTCTCTTTACCTCCTTCACTGGATTCAATACGGATTCCCCAGATCTGCCCTTCTACGTCCTCTCTTCTGAAAGATTCGGTGCATCGCCAGTTCCATCCCACTCCCATGCACTTCCCTTTCGAAAGATTGACGGGATTCTATCAAATTATCCGTTTTCGCCCCGATGCGGAAAGAAGTAAAATCAAAAGAAAGAAGAGTGGAAAACGGGTTATACTCTTTCATGTTCCCCTAGAGTTTTTAACTTCTACCGGTCTGAGTTATATAGCTAGTGCGGTCGCCTAGCATGTTGATAAGTTTCGTTTACTGCATCCAATAAAAGAATCCGATGAGTGTGCGGATGGGAATTGGATTACCATTCACGCTGAATTTGAGTGGACTCCTACAAGGTGTAAGGCGTGTGAGGGTTTTGGGCATTCAATTTCCTCATGTAGTCAATTGAAACCTTCTCCAAGCAAGTAAACCCGGCCATCATTTACCAGCTGGGTCTCTAGTCTTTCTCATGTATTCACTTTCTGCGAAATAGATCAACTACTGGGGACTATAGAGCACAACAGGCCCCTGTATGTCACAGGCACAAGTGATGGTGCAAAAGTTAACCGCATCCAGCTTGATTGACCCTGTGGGTTTTCAGTTAACCTGATGACGCTCAGGACACTCTGGAGCCAGGCTATAGACGTCCAGCACTTGGCCCCTGAAAAAAGAATAAAAAAAAAGGCTTAAATCAGCACAGTCAACAAGCTCTTGGATTAATTATCTCCCCCCGAATCTTATGAACTGGCTTGAGGATAATCCTTGTGGTTCTGGAGCTCATGTTGTCGGTAAGCGACGAGCGACTAAGAGCTCTTTCTCTCTCTCTTGTCGGTAAGCGGTGGGCGGCAGATCGTCGGAGGCTGCCCTTCCTGATGGTAATTTCTTACTTCATTGGGGCTCTTTTGATTCCGCAGTGATGAACATGTCTCTGAGAGACTTTTTTTTTCTGCAGCTTGGGAGAGGATCAACATTGGTCGTCCTCTTTTCAGCACAGATCCTCCTCCTCCTGCTGGTCTATTCCCCATTGGTCGAAAGTGGGCATACAGACTGGTGAAAGTCGGAGTAGAGCATGTAGCTCACTTTTTCAGAGGCAAGACCGGGTCGCGTCCCGACAGGTATTTCCTTTCTTATTTCCTTGTTAATTCTGTAGAGATTGAAAGAAACAGCATCATGACTTCCTGCTCTTCTCTTTTCAGGTGACTTGGCTTCCCTACCCCTTTCTTCGTCTTCAGATTTCTACCTCGAGTACCTTCCCTTGGCTGCTCCTTGACTACCATAAAGATAAAGCATTGGAACGGATATAGGTGGGCGACTTACGTACTATGTTGAACTTGACTCACTTTTCTCAGATTCTTCTTCGGACCCTGCTTGAACCACTAGAACAGTTCCGTGCATAGACTACTTGAAGCCTCCGCCTTGCCCATTGTCTCCTCTGTCCGAGCATCTGAGTCAACAGGATCGTATTCTGCAGAATCCATGGCTAAATCTTAACTCGAAGTTAACCCTGTTGAGGTTCTTTCCATCTCCATTTTCACCGATCCTTAGGTATGGTTGACTTGACTGATTAGGCTCACGGGCCTTAGCTTAGATTGGACAAGTAAACTTCCCTTAATAAAGGACATAGGCTCACCGACCGAAACCACTTTGACTGAGAGTGAAGGGGAAACCCCTAAAAGATGAACAAAGCGAGCTGAGCTGCCCATGCTTTACCCATCTGACCCGCTCCCTACTTCTCTACTTCGCGGGACTAACCAAAGAGACGAGGAACTTGCACCGAAGAACAACAATACGGTCTACCGGACTGAGACCGACAGACTGCTATCAAGCGGGAGAGAAGGTTGCTCCAGATGAGAGTTGGTCGTGTATATTGCTTTCTCGCCTAACTACAGGTAAGATTCACTACCTCTTCTATCAATATAGCTAGTAGAAAGCCTATTCCTTTCCGAAACTGTACGGTACGATTACGATGGTGGATTACTTATTCCGATCTACATCTCCTCGTGCTCGCCTCTGCCTTGCCTGCGGATGATGCCTTTCACCACTTCTTCCTACTCATATTCAATATTCTTTTTTGGCTCTTACTTTCTTTTGAGCCGAGACTGTCTTTGTTGAGCTCTACGCCTTTGCCTTTGCCCACGAATTGCGCCTAGAACAGGGGAAAAAAAGAACATAATTACATTATCCCTTCGACGACTGAGCCGGGGCTTGCCCCTTTCATTTCACATGGAATTGATCGCCTATTTAAAGTAATATAATATTCCATATTACCCTCGCTGACAACGTACCTATCTTAGAAATTCCTCCTATATTTACTGGATCTTGGGTAACTTAGACTGAGATTGGAACTTGATTTGATCATTCGCTCCTCATTCTTAACGAGATGAGCTCATTCATTCCTTGCGCTTAGTTACCTTAATTCATTCCTCCACGGAGAGAGGCTCTATGAAAGAAGAGAATACGGAGCAACCTTCGCCTGAGACGGGGCTTCCTTAGAGTGGACAGAGACTGTGATCCTAGCTTTCTGACTGGGAGCTCCTAGTAAAGAGAAAGAGATAGTTATGCCATTTTGACGATATTTCATGTACGCTTCGCTTACCTTTCACTCCTGAACCCACCTTCGTCTTCCTGGAGAGGAGTTTGTTTTATAACTATATTGGGTAGCCCGCTTTTCAATTGAATCAACATCAATAGGACCGTGCCCAGCATAAGATTCTTCTTCTGCGTCTAATCCCTTTTATAATCTTTCAGTTTCTGCCCCCATAACTGATACAGGTGAGCGGCGTACCTAGCCTGTCACACTACGGACCTCTCGTTCTTGCCTGGTGAACCCCAATCTTCATCTCCTCTTCCCCTTCTGTTCAATCCCCGTGGTGAACACAACACTAGAAGAGTCAGCAATCGGGTCTTTCGTAGAAACCCCTGCCTGAATGAACACTGCTATCTCGCCTTCTGATCTTTCTTAAGAGATTTTCCTAATTTCTTTCCTACTTCTGTCTATTCGCTTCTACCGGGAGGATTTCCCTGATTGGCTCTCTTGCCTGGAATGACTTCCCTCAGTCCCGTCCCTACTTCTTCTCATGCCACTAATTGATTTCCACTTCTGAACTCCCACGTATTCAATCGATTCTGTTTCATGGCTCGCTGGTCGGAGAGAGTCCACTTCTTCCATTGATTGGGACTTGACTACTTCAGGTGGATCCGATCCTCTTCTTTCTATTTAGGGTGGATCCCTTTCTATTGATTGCAGCTCGTGAGCAAACTACCTATCTATATTACCATTCTAACCTGTCTTTGCTGAACCGTTGTAATATTCCATATTACCCTAGCTCACAGGTTCTCCTTCTTAATTACATCATCCCTAACTCACAGGTTATCCTTCTATGATACATTGGATTTATTGGATTCGAAGTTCGGTTCGACTGAGCGAGCTTTCTTTTCACTTGGGCTTCGAAGAAAAAGAAAGCTTAATAGAGATTCTCCTCTTCGGATGGAGTAAGAGGCTCCTACTACAATATTACATATTGCCTACTTTACGGGTTACGGGTGAGCTACGAGCAGGCTTGATACCACTCCTTCGGACCCTTCGGACTCCAGCGCTTAGAAGAATCCTTATTAAACTCTTATTACATAGATCCTTCCCTTGAGCAACAAGCAAATTCCCTGACTAAAGAAAGAACTGAGACTAAAAAAAAATATTATACCAACGCTTCCCTTTTTCTTTGTAAGTAAACTTCCATCTTCTAAAGGGAGAGTAAACTCACCTTAGCAGTTTGATTATCCATTTTATTCCCCTGAGATTGAAGTTGCTACTGTACCTGTCTTTGAAGAATGCTTCGAACCCGGCCTAAACGCTTCCTGAGACTCAACCCTACTTCGGCTTCGAGGGACTTCCCTTGTGCTGACTTCTCTCACGTCAGACTGATGCCGGCTTTCTCAAATCAATCGGTAGAAATTAAAAAACCAATTGGATAAAATCAAGATCCCTTGGTCAATGTCATTAGGGTCTCTAAAGGAGAATGCCCTATCGGGCTTTCACGCAGCAGGTTCGGAAGATCGGGCTTGAAAAGCCGCACGATGGCTTTGACTCGCCTTTGGAAAGATGACTTCGAAAGCTCAAGCTTTCCGTTCTCCTATCCTATGATGGCACTCCAAAATAGGGTTCTTTTGAGCCCTGAGAAAGTATTAGTCGCCGTAGTGTGAGAAGTGGAATGATTGGAGAGTGTGAGAAGTTGGCAATTTTGAGTCTCTTTCTTAGATGTGTATATGCGGGTGGGGTGCCACCGCAAGGCTTTAGCCCAAGACTTATTGGAAAGGTAATGAACTATGAGGCGGTGTTGACCCTGCAATAGCTCCCTACCTATACCGCTGCCGGTGCTTTATCAGATGCCGAGCCCACTAGTTCGATGCATCAAACCGCTACCTCTCCCACCCCTTCCTCCGATGCCGGCTATCGATCTGGAGAAGCTGCAGGAAATACAATTTTGAGTGCTGTCAGCTCATATAGATTTCCATCTGTACCTAGATTCGCCACTGGCTTCTCACTCGTGGCAAGGCTTTTGATCGTAAGTAGAAGCAGGGCCGGACGAGGCTAAGGCTAACTTCCCTCCCCCGACCAATCGGACGTCCGGGAGAGCGAGGCGTCGTGTATATTCATTCGATTCCGATCAGCAACTGAGTGAATCCGTCTCCATTGGCTAAAGTTCGCGAAGTAGAAGCAATGTTCATATGAAATTCTTCCGGGCATACGGAGATAAAATCATTTCTGGCGGTCGGGCAGAGATCTATTTTCTGTAGCGGGAGGAAAGCCCTTACTAGATAGGGCAATCCGAGGCATCGGTTTACGACATCGGCATAAAAGGGAAACGGGAAGGTTTGATAAAGGGTAGTAGGTGTAGGTCTTTCCAGCCGTATTCATTAATGCAATGGAACTCCAAAACTTGAAGAACTGGCCTTGGTTGTACCTTAATTACCTTGGTGCCCAAAGAATCCTCTTACTATGATGCAGTTTAGACCCATTAGTTGCACCCTTTAACAAGGTTATTACCAAGCCAGTGGTGAATCGTTTGAGGCCTTTGATGAAGAAGTTAATCAGCCCCCGCCAGGTAGGCATATAAGTGAGAATATTCTTATTGCTCAGGAGGTTTTTCGATACCAAAGGGTCTACCCACGACGCATCTCCCTAATTGCATCTCTACGCAAGGGCTGGTCGAGCCTTTATTCAATTCATTCAATTTCATTGGCCGGTGTAGCGTTGGTCCAACCTAATACTCATTTCGGATGTTCCCGCCCATTCCCTCCCTCTCTCGGTTGGGGAGAACGCTCCTCCCTCCTCTTTGTCTAGTTGGTCCCGCGAATTCATCCGCTTTCAGTGAATGAGCTCGGTTCCTACGATTGGAGATTCCACCGGGGATGATAACACAACAGATTGATTTCGCGACGGATAAGGGAATGGTTTCTCTGAGGGCTTCGTGCGCCATGCCCGTCCGAACGGATCGGTGATGGTAACAAGACCCCCAGGAGCGATGGTAATGGTCCATGGTTCCGTAAATTCCACTCGATCCTTCCCAAGATGATCAATAATGAGGATTTCGACCCCGAATAGATACACATCTACGCCCAGCCTCGGGAAAGCCCTTCTTAGGCCTTATTCAACGCTTGAATGCGCAAGGCCGAAACTCAAGGCGGGGCAGATAACCTTCTAACTGAGGCCAGGAGATATTCTATTTTTAGGATTTCGAGCTAGCTCCCAATCATGCCTTCCCAGATAAAGATGCATTCTGTGTTGTTCTGGTCCGGAAGAAGAGGCTTGGATCAGCAGAACTGGCATCTGTCCGCCGGATCGATAGCAGTGTGAGGGTGTTCGTAGATCAGAGCTCAGAAGATGATCGCCCGGAAAGTCTCTTTCGTCGAATTCACCTCTCCCACGCCCAATCCTAGACTAGAACAGGAACGAATCTTTCAATTGCAGTCGACCACAAGATAAAGAAGCCGATTGAAGCAAGCATTAGTAGTATCCCTTCCTTCGTTGTGGATCCTTCTCCCTTTCTTATTTATAATAACTCTTTGGCTACCAACTAAAAGAGTAAATAGGTGGTAAGATATGGAGGTTTTTATCTCTCTTAGAGCTTTGAACTGACCGGCCTATGATCATTTAGGGAGAATTTATATATATAGCAGGTGCGCTTGTTTGTGTCCAATCCGGAGGTGATGACCGCCGGAAGGAAGGAGCTAGAAGCGAAAAAAAGTATACACGGGAGGTTTGGACTGCTTCATCTTGATTTTGAACATGGAATTTCCTCTTCTGAGGTAGCAGAAAGGCGAGAAAGACTAATCTTCGAATTCCGCTTGAAAACTAGTCCCGTCCTTGCTTTTCTAAGAAGTTACTATCCCCTCGGGCAAGCATAAGATAAGATTTGTATGAAAGAGATTTCGTTTCACCGTTTGACTCTGAAGCTTGATTTCACACTGACAGGTTTGAAGGAAATTTAATTCACTAACCCTTTCTTACTCCCAATACTTCATCACCTGCGACAGCAGGGACGGATACAGGTACTCGCTTACTTGATTGGCTCAAAACCTTACCGCCTGAAAATCGATATTTCGTAGCAGGATTAGAAGAGAAGGTAGTTTGGTGTTAAGGACCCACCCTCCAATTCATATTATTTATTCCCCCCAAGCCGGTTCATCTTTGCTTCCTTGCATGCCGCTTTGTTAACAACCGGCGAGACTCTCCTTCTCAAGCCAACCCCAGGTCGGGACGAGACTTTCTTTGAGCTACTAGGGAGCTACTTTCTACCCTAGATCTTCTCATTGCGTTCAAAGGAATGCTTAATCCCTCTACAACCGCCTAGAATTCGTGAAAAAATTACTTTATTCGCTTATCCAGTTTGCGTTCTACTCCAGCTTTCCTGGCTAACTACTAAGCTTTCCAGGTTCGCTACTCTAGTTGAACTCGGGTTTCCCTACAAAGTCTTTCTTAATTGGCCCTTACCTGCCCTGCCCGTACTATTACTAGATTGAGCACCAGAACCGAACTAAGGCTCGTTCCATTATAAATTTATCCTAAATTGAAAGCAATGCGGATTAGCACAGAAAGCCTGGCAGGAAGTATTTTATTTGAAGAATTGAACAAAACTAAAATTTCTGTAAATCATTAAAACGGGACTTTCTTTAAAGAAAAAAGGTCTCTAAGGCTGGTTCAAAGCCCTATTTTAGATAGGAAAAATCCCATTTAATTCGGGTTTTATATTCTGAAATTCCTTATCCCCACTGAGGGAAGTAGCTAACCTAACTTCATATGGATTAGTAAGGATCAACTGGGAATAAAACTCAACGTTGCGAGCTCCAAAAGTGATCCTGGAAGGCCCACGGGTAAGCAAAGATTCGAATTCGAGATTGGCAGAGAAACGGCCCGTGCGAGCACGAACCAAAGGAAGGTGCCAAGCCGAAGTGTACAAATCTCATAGGTCAATATCTGCTCAGTCTCTGTTAGCAGCTTCAGTAGGATTCAGGTCTTTTCTTTCTTTCCTGCGAGTGTTGAAGTGGGGAAGTCCGGATCAATCCGTCGAAAGAGAAGCCATCTCAGTCTAAATGGAAGTAGACCAAGTAGTTTCATAGGAAGAAATGTGAAAGTAGGGGCTGCTAAGCGCCCAGACCCAGAATTCATTGAAAATGGAGTTCTTGGTACCGGTCAAGCAGAAATAATATGAATAGCGAGCCAGCACTATATTTATAGATTGGAAAGAAGGGACTCTCCAAAGAGAGTCCCGAGCGGAATGAAGTTGTGCTAAATGAACGAGTTGTCCAAAATGCCCCTTGTTAGCTGTCGCAGGAAGTGGTGAGGGCTCAGGAAGTGAAGCAAGCTCGACCAAAGGACAAGTCATGGTCTAAGTCCCTATCTTCCTGTTAGCAGAGGAAGTAAAGTTCTACTTTTTTTATATTGATCAGCAAAGCAGAATTACAAGATGTGGGAGAGAAAAATAAAGTAAGAAAGAAAGGGGAAGGAAAATTTGATTAGCTATAGAGAGCAGACATGATCAATAGTTACGATACGAACAGAGAAGGAACTGCAAATGGACAGAATCCGGTCTTCTCACTTTCCTTCATTCCTGCTGCACATTCATATGTTGTTCTCAGATGTGGCACTTTCGGACCGGACTAGAAGCGGCTGCAGATGGACCATCATCCGATGTGGGACTTATGCCTTTCCGATCGGATTAATGAGACTCGGATGCTATCGACAATGAGTATACAGAATTTTCATTGTACAGCTGTCAAAAGCTAGAAGGGATAATAGGCGTAGATCTGAGTAAGCAATCCTCGCTAGGAAGACTAACATTAGCAGTCGTTAGGCCTCAAAGAAATCCCACAAAAAGTTATCTACGACTTCAATGATTTTTGTCCTAAAAAAGCATACTCTTTTAGGGAGATGACGCCCTCTCTTACTTCTATATATTAACATTTCTTTCTTCCGGCTTAGCCGAACTACTTACCTCGGGTCAGGAGAGTCACCATTACTGCAGCTTTTACTCTGTTGGGTAGAAAGGACACGGGGATGAAAGTAAGAGTGATTGACCGGACTTCATTTCAAAGGAAAGTTCTTTAAATTCTGACTAGATAGACACCTACCTTCATTCCATACCAAAAAAGGTAGACAAGACTGCTCTATCGGTTAGGACTAGAACTCCAAGCTCCTAAACTTCTAACTCATAGCTTTACTTTAGGCACTCTAGCTATAAGCTTTTTTCTGCTATTGCATTTTAAAAGAGATTACCTTGGGACAGGAGATTATGCGTTTCCGTTAGCTTTTTGCCCAGTTGAAATAACAACTGCTCTTTCCTCCTGATCTGATGGATTGACCTCGCCAGCTCGCTTTTCAAACTCAAATCAAAGCTTTAATAAAAACGTACTTTTAAACCTATTAAAAACGAAAACGAAAGAAGCCCGCATCCCCACTTTTCTTTCCCACCTTCTCTCTTGGATGTTTCTCACTCTAGGAGTCAGCATCAGTTATAGAAGATCTTTCTTCTTTTAAGGACCCGGAACTCAACAGAATCAAGGATGGTAGCTGACTAGCACTCACAAGAAGGCACTGATGTGATGAGTTTCTTGATTTACTAGTCAAGAGATTCTCCGGAGGGCTATTACTAAAGATTCCAGAAGGAATTTCCTAATCACAAGTGGTACGGTCCCAATGAAAGTGTCTCTTAGCTGGTTTACAGGCTTCGGAAAAAGGAAGAAAATAACAAGCACTGTCATAACTCCAAGAGTGAATTGCCGTAACTGCTCAGGATGTTCTTTGTCGAGTTGGGCATTCATTGATTTAGGATTGGATTTTTTCCTTAATAACTTAGAGTGGCAGAGATTGCCGGGTTAATGCGTTAAAATATATGACTATGTTTATACGAAATTTAATAAAATTAAATAAAGGGTATCATAATCGGAAGAGTCTAATGCCTTCCTATCCTTAAGGGCAGTCCTTGCGGAAGTTGGTGCTTAGCTTAGCCGTCCAATCGTGAAGTGAAGTTATCATAAGCGGATTTAGGGCTGGCTTCTTCCTGAGCTCTAGTTCAGTTCCTCGGATTGAGATAGAGAGCCTACCGACCCCTTCCCTTACTCAATAGGACTGGCTATAGAAAAAGTTAATATAGATAAAGTAAGGTGTGAATGATTGTCTTGTCTAAGGCTGACCGTACCTAGTGCTTTGCTTAGTTAGTCGTTTACCTTTGCTTTGGAAAGCGGTTCGGAAGCAGCTCTTATAAAAGGGGCACTTACTTTCATTCCTGAAGGCTATCCTAATTTAGGCCTCTCCCTCAAAGGGTTCACCTCGTCATTAGGTAGAGACGCCAGCAGAATATTCAATCATGAACCTAGTCCGTTGGATATCTTTCCCAGTACAATCCAATCTGCCTCGATAGAACAGAGCCTACTATCCCCAAGCCCTTGTATAGTAGGCTACACCAAGCATAGCCTTGCCTATTGATGAGGTTTTTTCCTCACGGGGCAGGAAACCTATCCTAAACCATTGACGTCTAAAAGACAAGTTCTTTTGTCAAAAAAGGATCACACTCTGGCTAAGAGGAATTACTCCATTTCCCTTTCTTCTTGTTCTTGGGCAAATGTGCGTATTATCTATGATTGGTATCCCAATAGTCAAGATCTTATACCAACCTTTAGAAAGAGGAGTGAGAACGCTCGCCCATAGGACGAAACGAGCAGGTCGGGCAAAGGCTGATGCCAGCACTGGTCCTCCTACTTTACTATCCTAATCCGACCAGTTTTCAAGCTTTAACAAGCCTCTTTCTCTCCCCTGTTGAAGTAGCTTTTTTGTTATCTATTTTTATATATCTTTCCCCTTGCGATCCAATTAAAGTCTCCTTGCATGTAAGTTTCGTCCAGTTCCCTCTCAGCTCTTTCCCGTAAAAATGGATAATATTTTTTTGGGTAGTGTAGAATATAAAAATATAAGTATAGGCTTTCTTCCAATATAAACTCTCCGGGCAAGAGTAATATAAGGCAAGTAAGTTATAGGTGTAAAGCCAACAAGTCTCTTTTACACTTGAAAAGATGACTGACAATACCTATCCTTCGCCCTCTTCTTGTTCAGTAGAGTCATTTTCATCCCCCTTTACGCGAGTTATAGTGCCCTGTAATCGAGTTGGATTCCCTTTTTGTTCCATTCTTCCTATTGGCTGAGTAGTTTAAAGTGTAAATTGCAAACAAAATAGCTAACAAGTCAGTGTAAGAAAGAGAGTGAGTGGGATAATCAATAGAAAATATCCATTCATTCGGACTCCCAGTAAGAAAACGTATTCATATTGCTTTATATTGGGCCATAGCTAGCAACTCACCGTACCAAGCGCGTTCACCCCGGAAGGATACCCTTTGTCTATGTCAGCCAAACCAGATGGGACGAGACTAGTCCGGTCAAGAGATAGAAGATGATCATCTAGCTATAGCTCTTATTATCTTAGTTGCTTTTTAGTCTTCACATGAAAGGTGCTATTAACTAGAAATAAGATCAGTACAAGCAAGACTTTCATTTTCCTATTGTTATCCCAAGAGCACATTCTATTTGAGAATAGTTAGTAAGACTAATTCGAGTAAGCAAGTCCAGTGCTATCGGTTACAAGTGCCTCTTTCGCCGTCACCCATGGTACCAGTTCATATTTGGTTACCCGAAGCTCATATAGAGAATAGAACTTGAACGAGGCCTTCCCGACTTTACCGTCTCAAGCAAGCCTGAACGACCTTACTGTCTCAACCCTGACT